AAGGAATATGGAGCGGGTAGCGGGAATCGAACCCGCATCGTTAGCTTGGAAGGCTAGGGGTTATAGTCGACGTTGATTGATTATTTTTAACGTCTCTAATTCAAAACCGAACATGAAATTTTGATTTCATTCGGCTCCTTTATGGAGGATCGATGTATTAAAAATTACATCCATAACATCTATGTCAGCTTTTCTTGTTGAATGCATCCAAAGCTACTCGCTTTTTAGATGATCCCTCTAGAGAAGGGGATTCTACCAAATCCGTCTAATCTAGTTACTTCGTTCCCTATTTCCACCCAAGAGATCCTGAGGAAAAGAATTTGGTTTCCACCGAGCTAAAACAATATGCCGATGGTTGTAGTAAACTAAAACTATCGTTTTCTAGCTATTTGGCTTCAATCTTCCCTTTCCAACACAAAAATTGAAGATCTAGTTACGATTGGAAATAAACTTTTGTATCTTCATCCATAGATCCTTTACTCATACTCATTCAATTGGAAGATTTGATCCAATTCAAATCAAAAAATTATGCTTCGCGACTCCATAATTCCATTTTTTATTCAATTTTAAATTGACCCTTGGATACAAATCGTGAAAATGTATATTCTTCCTCAAATATACTATTGAGGGAAAAAGGATTAAACCTTTTTAAGAAATAAAGTTTTTTTTTTGATCGTAATATGAAAAAACCGAAAGACCCCTTAACTATTTAAGTTATTAATTGAACGAATCGCACTTTTACCACTAAACTATACCCGCTACATATCTCCATTATTATATATGAATGGATCTTTTGTCGAACAAAAGAATGAGATAAAATTAAGATAGCATCTTTCATTTTCAACTTCCCTTCCAACTGCCCGATCCTATGAATTTGAATTCAGATCAATTGTATCTCAAATAAAGCTTGTCCCTTGAACAAGTAAATGAGTTATGTTATATATGTTATAACATATGTGTGTTTCATTTTTGATATAATTTTATCATTTTTGATATAATTTAATATACGTATGTGTTCTTTTCCAGTTAAGTAATTAAGGAAATAAAATGAAAAAAAAATACTTAATTAATAAGAATTGAAAAAATATGCATATTCTATATTTCTATAGTATTAATAATAATAAGAAACGACACTTCTATCATAGGAATAGGGATGGGCATTTTCTTTGTTGTTGCTTCAATAACAATTTAATTATTTTTGATTTGATATCAAATCAAAAATAATTATAAATTGTTTGATCTATGAAATGATTCATCAGAACAAAACAAGTAATGGCCCGGCCAGTACTTAACCAGGCCGGGGGAATGAACCTTAACCTTATCTTACAAAATCAAAGAAGTGAAGTAAGATCTTTTTTCTATATCTATCTATTCTATTGGAGATAAGATCTCTGTTTCGAATCATTAAATCATTATCTAAATTGAATTACTGATCAAATTCGTAGATATCTTATCTATTTTTCTTTTTTATTTATTTAATTATTTCTATATTTTTTTATTTTTAATTATATTATTTTGCTATTTTCATCATTACTATATTATATTATTAAAGAATAAATATAATATAATTATATAATTTAAAGAATAAAGTTATATAATTAAAGAATAAAGAGAAAATGAGGTTTTTTTAATCTTTTTACTTCACGTGTCACATCATCTAAAAAATTTTCAATTTTAAATTGGGAGAGATGGCTGAGTGGACTAAAGCGGCAGATTGCTAATCCGTTGTACGAGTTATTTGTACCGAGGGTTCGAATCCCTCTCTCTCCGCTTCCTCTGATTATTTCAGACTTTCCAATGTGAAAAAATTTCGATCCTTTTTTTTCATCATAGGTAAATGTATGGAATATATAAAAAGTAAAGAAAAACTCCAAATTTTTTATTCCTCACGCCCAGGATTACGGCCCGGATCGTTAGATAAGAATCCGAAGATGAAGAGAGAAACAAAAAATATCACTACTGTGTAAACGAAGAGTTTGAGAGTAAGCATTACATAATCTCCAAGATTATTTTTTTGGAAAAAGGAAATAGATTGCCTATTTTTTCTTACATACGCTATTTTGACATAACCCCCCAAAAAATGAAGTCTTTTCTTGAATCTTGAAAAAAAAAGTAATTTTCACGAATTTCTTTGTAATAAGAAAAGAAAGATTCTGATTCCTCCATTACCAAAAATTTTTGGCCATATCCTTTATTGGGTATTGTGGGGTCCTTAGAAAGTCCTTGTTTACTGGAAGGTCAGAACGGGGAAATAAGTTGATCCAAATTTATCACCGCGATCATTCAATTCAATATACAAAAATTTCGATTTTTGAATGGAGGGTTTATAATGTAAAACTTATCTGATCTTATCAATTTTTAGAATTTTTTTTCGGATAAATCATCAATTTTGCAGAGTATTAAAGATTTTATCGAAAACTTACAGCAGCTTGCCAAACAAAGGCTAATAGAAGAAATAGTACAGGTATGACAGGCATAACATCTACGATTGGATTGAAAAAGGCATAAGCCTCGGGCAATTTGGCGAAGAAAAAACTACTCGAATAAAGGGTAGAATTAAGACAGATACAGATTAAACTAAAGATATTAAGCATAACAAAGATTTCATTCTTGTAGATTAGAAAATTTGATTTTGGTTTAGTTTTTTTATGAGGGAAAAATGAAAAGGCGAGTCAAAAAATCCTTCTTTTTCTTCGAACTCTCCCCAATCCAAAATCTTTCCTTTCATTCTCAAATGAGAATACAAGGAATTATAGTTTCATACAATATCTTAATTGAATTTTATGTAATGATCAATAATTTTTTTTGATCGTAATATTTACATGTGTTGAATCCTAGCAACAATGTATTTTATATGTATTTGGGTTGGGATTGACGAATGACCAATATTAATATTAGTCTTTATTAGTGTCTAATATAAATCTAAATGGGGCGTGGCCAAGCGGTAAGGCACCGGGTTTTGGTCCCGTTACTCGGAGGTTCGAATCCTTCCGTCCCAGATTCTTTCCATCAGAAACGAAAGATTCTTCTCTTTAACAATTTTCTCTTTAATCTTGGATATTTGGATATAATCTGACTCAAACTTTTGTTCTACATTCTAGCACTAGGAAGAATTCTAAGAATTTTCTCTTTTCTTTCATTTGGTTTATCACAAACATGATCGAGTGTACGGGTAGAAATAAAGATATTTCTTTGAATTCTTAATTCAAAAAAGAATTTGGGGTGGATCATTTCCATTCAGAGTATGCTCATATTCATATTCATATTGACGTTACTTACTTAGGGAAATTTTGTGTTCCATATCCGTGAAATGGGAATTATTACATGGTGTATTCTGAATTGAAATAGAAAAAAGACCTTTTTTCTATTCCATGCCCCAAGGAATGCCTAAAGAAAATAAAAGGTGTATTCCATATTTATGTGCAGACTAAAGATTACGTAGTTTTTGGTATTAATTGCATTTCATCGTTCGTCTTAAAACTTCGAAGCAAAAAAATAGGAAAAACGAATTGATCTGGATCCCATTTTCTTTTTTTTTTATTTCAGCTTATTCAAATGAATAATTGGAAATCAATATAATGTAACGGTTAGATGGATGAAAATTTATATATTCCATTTACTTGACTTTTTAGAATTGGCGGAAAGGTTCTTGAACCTCAAGTAAAACAAAATCCGTCTGTATAATATATTATGTATTGTTATTGTATTGTTCTATTTCAAAAACAGCGGCCCTTTCAAATCAAAAGGGTCTGTGATTCTTTAAATATTCATGATTACTTCTGGTACCAATCGTTCGTTGTATATGATGGATACGAAAAGATTAGATTCTTGTGACCTTTTCGCGTCATCGAAATAGCTTATATTTGGTTAATAACTAAGTTCCGGAACTGGAAATCTATTAAGAGCCTTTCCTTTGAGGTTTAGAATTTATTTGTTCGAGAAAAACAGGGTCCTTTTCATGATTCACCATCCCGAACAATCTGTTGAAGATGTAAATAATACTTAAGTAAACCCATTTTTCGTCTTTTTTTTTATCTTTTTCATTCATATGATAGAATATGGGACTTAAATCTTTTCTAAGACTTTTCTAGATAACTATTTATCTATCCATAGATACATAGAAAGTATTATATACCGTTGATCCAATGACTATTCATGATTCTATCTTGAATCAATTCCATACCGGTTAGAAATTTAATTAGAGGAATGTTATGGTAAAACTTCGTTTGAAACGATGTGGTAGAAAGCAACGTGCGACTTGAAGGACATGATTCGTTGTGGATTCTTACATCCACCATTTTCTATAGGAATGAAGATGCTCTTGAATCGACATAGTTTGTTCTGTTCCTGCTAGGAACCTAATTTGTGTTGGGTTGGTAAATAGGAATAGTACATGATGGAGCTCGAGCAAAAAGTATTGATTCATTTATCGGGGGGAAGAATCTAGGGTTAGTAACAATTAATAAGTTAGACGAACTTCGTAAGTATATCCTCAATATTGAAATCAAAGAGTTCAAATTCAAACAAGTTTGAAATAAAAAAGTCAAATTTGTGGGAATTGGTAAAACTTTTTCGATTCAAATTAAAAGTGTATTATTATATTACAAGGGGAATTAATCGTTCATATTATCTTTCCATAGCATAGAAAGAAATAACAAAAAACAAAAGGTATGTTGCTGCCATTTTGAAAAGGAGTAAGGATCACCGAAGTAATGTCTAAACCCAATGATTTTACAAAGTAAAGAGAAAGGATTCCGGAACAAGAAAACACTATTTTCAATTGTCTCAATCATTTTATTATAATGAAGAGGAAAAATAGATTCGAGACGAGACAAATAAAATAGGTTAGAGACGACTCAAGAAATGTCTAAGGATTTATCTTCGAACTTTTTCAGAATTACCCAACTTGAGTTATGAGTACGAATGATATTTCTTTTATTTTGTAAATAAGAACAAAAAACGACTCAAATCATAAATTCATGATTTTATGGATCTATTTGTTATTATATACAGAAATATTAGAATCATTTTTTCTCGAGCCGTATGAGGAGAAAACCTCCTATACGTTTCTAGGGGGGGGGGTATTGTTTATCTACATCTATCCCAATGAGCGATCTATCGAATCGTTGCAATTGATGTTCGATCTCGAAGAGAAGGAAAAGATCTTCGAAAAGTGGGTTTTTACGATCCGATACAGAATCAAACTTATTTAAACGTTCCTGCTATTCGTTATTTCCTTGAAAAAGGTGCTCAACCTACAGGAACTGTTCATGATATTTTAAGGAAGGCAGAATTTTTGAAAGAAAAAACTTCGTAAAGAAAAAAAAAGGAGAAAAAGAAACTAGTATCTATTTTGGGTAATTATTTACCCAAAATTTGCTCTTTTCTCGGTCTATTCATACTTATTTATTTATCTTTTTTCTTGTTGTGGGAATCCACCAACAAACAAAGGACAAACCTTGCTTATTGTATCTTTATTGATTGAATAAACCCGACATTTTTTCTCTATCTTTTCTTTATTTTATTTTTTTCATCTAAATTTCTTTTTTATGTTGTGCCAATCCAACACAAATCATTATTTGATTTACTTAATTAATTAATTTCATTTGTTTTCATATTGACAATGTTGTATCGCTCAAATATAATTCGAGCGTAGATAAATGGATCTGTTTATTCCGACTTCTATTGGTTTTTCCTTTACTTCAGTCAAATGATGGGTTTGCCGGATTTACTGTTATACAAGATGTATTTTCTTAACGAAAATCAAAAATTTTGAGAAAACGTGTGGTCTCTAAATTTTGATATTTCTATTGGGAATCTGTTGTTTTTTAATCCGATCCACTCGTTTTTCTATTTTGCTGTTTATAATTGATCATAAAATCTTTCCTTTCTATTTCTTGTTAGTTCAATGTTTTGACGTAGTTGTACAGTGCAATTCCATTTTTTTTTATTTCGATCGTATCTACATATCATATTTATCTGGGTTGCTAACTCAACGGTAGAGTACTCGGCTTTTAAGTGCGACTATGATCTTTTACACATTTGGATGAAGCAACGAATTCGTCCAGACTATTGGTAGAGTCTATAAAACCGCGACTGATCCTGAAAGGTAATGGATGGAAAAAACAGCATGTCGTAATAATAAGAAGAAAATGGAATTTCTTATTATATTCTTTAATATTCTTATTTTTTTTTTAGTAGAATTTTGAGTTGATCCTTACCGGATCATTCAAAAATTGTTTTTTCTTTTGTCTTACTCCAAAAGAAATTCACATTTACATTTGGGTCTAGTGAATAAATGGATAGAGCCTTACGGCTCCAATTCTAGTAAAAAAAAGCAACGAGCTTCTATTCTTAATTTGAATAATTACCCGATCTAATTAGACGTTAAAAAAAAATTAGTGCCTGATGCGGGGAAGGGTTCTCCTGTGAGTGGTCCTTTGATTCTTTTTTTTTTCTTAAAAAAAATCCTAACTATTCTCTATTATGGATTGGAAACGAATGTGTAGAAGAAACAGTATACTGACAAAAAGAATCTGTTCCAAAGTCAAAAGAGCGATAGGGTTGTAAAAATAAAAGATTTTTGAACCTCTAGTAATTATAAAATAAAGAAGATAAATCTAGGGGAAAAGAAAAAGATCTGTTGATTGGACTTCCTGTTTCCGGGGTATATATTTTTTCCATACATACCCTGTTCTGACCATATTGCACTATGTATAATTTGATTACCCAAGAAATGCTTACCGTTTCTGGTTCAAGTCAAGTAGAAAAAATCTAAGTCAATGGAAGACTTACAAGGATATTTAGAAAAGTATAGACCTCGGCAACAACACTTCCTATATCCGCTACTCTTTCAGGAGTATATTTATGCACTTGCTCATAATCGTGGTTTAAATGGTTCGATTTTTTACGAACCTGTGGAAGTTTTTGGTTATGACAATAAATCTAGTTTAGCACTTGTAAAACGTTTAATTACTCGAATCTATCAACAGAATTCTTTGATTTCTTTGGTTAATGATTCTAACCAAAATAGATTCGTTGGACACAACAATTTTTTTTATTCTCATTTTTATTCTCAAATGATATCAGAAAGTTTTGCAATTATTGTAGAAATTCCATTCTCGTTGAGATTAGTATCTTATTTTGAAGAAAAAGAAATACCAAAATATCATAATTTACGATCAATTCATTCAATTTTTCCCTTTTTAGAGGACAAATTATCGCATTTAAATTATGTCTCAGATATACTAATACCCCATCCCATCCATATGGAAATCTTGGTTCAAATTCTTCAATGCTGGATTCAGGATGTTCCTTTTTTACATTTATTGCGATTTTTTCTTCACGAATATCATAATTGGAATAGTCTTCTCATTTCTCAGAAGAAATCTATTTACCGTTTTTCAAAAGAAAATAAAAGATTATTTCGGTTCCTATACAATTCTTATATATTTGAATGTGAATTTTTATTCGTTTTTATTCGTAAACAATCTTCTTATT